GTGATCTAAACAATTTTAACATTGTTTTAAATACTAATTACAGTATGTTGTGTAAACAAATGAATGTATTACAGCAACAGCCATTTATGATCAACAGCGTACTCTTGAAGTATATTCTAGAAAATAACGATTTATTAGTTAAGAAAGGTCTACTGATGCCTAAATTTCTATCCAAATTGAATATCAGAAAAACCGCTGATGAATTAAGAAAATATTTTTTGTCTGAAATATCAAAAAAGGGTGACAAATATGCTGAATTTTGGAATTTGCTGCTAAGTCGTATTCAACGTTCACGTTATGAAACTTTTGTTATCGAGCTGGCGCAAGCTTACGAAGGCTTTCGTTTTTATTTGCCAGCATTTTTAGATTTCCGTGGTAGAATCTACCGCTCAGGAGTCTTACATTTCCATGAACGGGATTTATCCAGATCTCTTATAGTCTTTGCAGATAAAGATGGCCAAACCCCTATGAGACAAATCTATAACCCTATGACTAAAATAGACTATTTAGGTATTGCTATAGGATTTCATTATCAAAAGTTCAATACGTATAAGTATTCTTTGAATTGGTTTAACCATACCTTTCCAGGCGGGAAGACTCCCTCTCGTAGGAAACTGCTACAATTAGTATGTCAAGCTAGAGAGCCCTTTCAGTTTTTAAGCAAAGTTATAGCATGTGAGGATAACAATAAGTATATTATACCTTACCTAGCTTTCACACAAGATGCATCAGCTAGTGCTTATCAGCTGATGAGTATGTTCTTGTTAGATCATGAATTAGCTAGTCATACAAATCTTATACCTAATGAAGATATCAAAGATATTTACAACTTCATTAAAGAAGAGTTAAATAAATATTTACCTGGTAAAATCAATGTATATGACATAGTCAGCAATCATATCGATAGAAAATTAATCAAAAGTATCTTCATGCCTATGATTTATGGAAAGCAAGTATCCAGCATCCAAACCGATATTCATGATCATATAGGATCATTATTGAATATGAAAGAATGTACAGAGGTAGCTAAATTGTTTGTACAATTCTTTCCAGATAGATTTCCTGGTATAATAAATCTAATGAATTTAGTCAAAGATATTGGTTGGTATTGTGCAGCATTGGATAGGCCCGTACTGTATAGTAACAACTATTACACAACCATACAAGATTATATGATGACTGAATCTGTCAATGTTTGGGTATTTGATGGTGTTCAAAAACGTAAACGTAAACTATCACTCAAAATTCCTAAGGTACCAAAACATCGGGATAGAAGGAAGACCGCAACTTCTACCTTTGCAAACTTCATTCATCAGCAAGATGCTGATATAGCAATGGGTATGATAATACACAGCTCTGATATGAATGCCCCTATCTATACTGTTCACGATAATTTTATTAATAAAATTATTTATTTAGATAATATCTCAAAGGGATATATCCAGACTCTTAGGGGAAAGGATCCTTTGTTGATTAGAAATAATTATTTAGATAATAATCTTATTCTGGATAAAAGTAAATATAATTATCCCTTAGACAAACCTCTTCCACTAGAGCATCTCAAATTATTATTACTGGATATTTTACCTGACAAATTGAAAAATAAAGAGGTATATATTAAGAAGGTTAATGCTATATGTAATTCTTATGAATACTATATAAATGAATCATTCAATTTAAAAGATGTTGATAACAAAGAAAGTGGGTATACTGATCTGAAGTATAAATTCTTTTTTGAAATAAATAGAGAATTGACTGCAGGACAGTTTCATTACTGTTTACACCTTTAAAACAAAAACTATGGTAAAACAAACTCTATATACTAATATTACTGATTTATGGGAATCGTTGGTTACTAATATCAAAACTGACTCTTACAAGTAGCTATATCATGGCATAAGATATGCTTACCTAGTGTTTGCCAAGCAAATTCAATGCCTTCATTGTGAAATAATTGGATTAGCTTGTCTGTTACTTCTATTTAAGTATGCTTACACTATGGAGTCAGATTATGGTAAGTTTACTCTTGGATATAGAATGAAAAAAGAAAAAAGGGAAGGAGAAACAGAAGCTAGTAAAGCTGACCTAGAATTTATGATTGGTAAATCCATAGTCTTTAGAGAGGATGGGCAAGATGTGCCAGTTAATGTGATCTATGAAGAAATAATGCGACATGTCATCGCAAAAGCTCATGAGTATGATAAATACAAGTTGGAAAGAATATATATTAGAATATATCTCGAGAAGTATAAGATGGAGTGTAGTGCTCCACCATTCGTTTCATATGAAGAAATATATCAAAAGATAATTGATGGCTTAGCGCTCCCTTTTGTGGGGAAAGCTACAGAGCCTAGAAAAATCGTAAACAGTAAGCGCAGTTATCAACCGCCCTATATGACATCACTCAAACCTACAATAAGCCTTAGGCGTCCTTTCATTGTAGCTGATCTTGAGACAGTTTTGATAAATGATGTTCATGTTCCTTATGCAGCGGGTTTATTAGTTGTGAAACCAGGTGATATACAGTCGTCTCTAAAAAAGAGAATTCAAACATATTTCAGTGAAGACTATTTTTATAGTAGTGATTCCTTTCAAAGGAGGAGTACTATGATACTGTCACAATTTATAGAGCGTTTAGCTGTTCTTGTTAAATCTAACCCTTCTCTTCAAACAGTATATTTCCACAACTTTGGAAGATTCGATGGTATAATATTAATGGAATATTTTATTCGACATGAGAAACAGTACATAATTAAACCACTAATGAGGAACAGAAGATTGTACCAGATATCTGTCTATAGTGGGAAAACGCTAGTCTTACGTCTAAGAGATTCCTACACTCTTATCCCTAATTCACTGAAAGATTTAGCAAGAAATCTGTGTACCAAATTAGGATCTAAAGGATCAATCGCCCATGAGGAGATTAATGTCTCGAATCTACTCAGTCAAAAAATAGAATTGATAGAGTATATGAAACAAGATATCTATATCTTAGGAGGTGTTATGCTGACGGTTCAAGAGATCTATTGGATTTCGTTTCAAGTAGATATAGTGACAAAATTGACAGTGTCATCGCTAGCTCTCGCAATCTTTCGTACTAAGTTTTACGATCAAGATAACTGGCCTATCTATATCCCTAATCGTAATGAAGACACTTTCATTCGTCGTGGTTACTATGGCGGGCATGCTGATGCTTATATCCCTAGAGGTGAAAACCTATTCTACTATGATGTGAACTCTTTATATCCTTATATCATGAAGTCCTATAATATGCCTGGTGGTAAGCCTGTCTGGCATGGAAAATTACAAGATAGGGATCTAGACAACTTGTTTGGCTTTATTGAGGCCTATGTCGAATGTCCTGAAACAATCACTCGACCATTCCTACCCTATAGGTGTGAGAAAACTAAGGTTCTCATCTTCCCTACCGGGAAATTCGTTGGAGTATATTATAGCGAGGAGTTAAAGTATGCGCGCCAGATAGGCTACAAGATTATCCCTCTCCACGGCTACTTGTTTGAAAATAAGAATAGCACACCTTTCGAGGGCTTTGTTTTGGAGGTCTTCCAAAAAAGACAAGAAGCTAAGATAAACAATAATGATGCTATGTCCTATGTGTACAAGATTCTAATGAACTCACTATACGGTAGATTTGGAATTAACCCCGAAAGCACTATAACTGAGATCTGCAATCATAAACAGTATAAACAAATATTGAAGACAAGTGAATTCATCGAGGGGATATCACTTAACGATGACTGCTTTTTAATCTCTTACCATAGCAAGACAGCTGTCTCTGACTGGAAAGCTCCTAATATATCAGCCGTTCAATTATCTGCTGCGGTCACAGCTTGTGCTAGGATTCATATGTATCCTTACATCTCCAGATCAGACTGTTACTACACTGATACGGACTCAGTGGTGCTTGGAAGTCCACTTCCTGAAGATGAAATCTCATCGACCGAATTAGGAAAATTTAAGTTAGAATACAAAATTAAGAAAGGTATATTCTTAGCACCTAAGAGTTATTCTTTAGATGGAATTATCAAACACAAGGGTCCTGCCAAAGGACTAGTTAATGATGAATGGTTTGAGACACAATACGCTGAAATAGATAGAATTCAGCAGGTCAGTGTGGACTCCTCCTTCACCGCCAGTTGTTGGGGAGATTCAGGTAGGGGTAGCCCCGGCCCTGGAGGTTGAGGTGCCTCCCGCTCCGCCCGAAATACCCGTGTTGGACCACCCCTTATTGCCAGACGCCCAAAGACAAAGGGAACTTTATGATCGATTTATCATTAATAGCCTCGGAGAAGGCCCCAGCCTACGCCGTATAAGTGAAACGGTTGTGGTTCAAAATCGAATTGAAAGGCTCATGGAAGCCGCCTTAGTTCGTAGCGGCTTCGATCCGGTCCGAGTATACCACAACCGTCATCGAATACGGGGCTTGTTATTTTATCCTCGCGGTAGAACTATATCCTTGCGGCAATACCGGGCCCACCTCCATCAAATTTATCGACAGGGTACGCGCGACACGCGAGCATTTCAGCGTGTGATGAGAGCTGTCAGAAACTATGATCTGTGGATATAGCATAGACTGGGTAGGTAAGGTAACGGGAGGTCAATAAATAGTTGCTCGCTTGGTTGCATGTTGATTATTTATTTATAATTGAACAAAAGCGAGAAGCGAAGTGAAGAGGATCAATGGCTGGTATGCTATAAATGAGTGAGAGCAATGGGAAAGAGAAGGGATAATGCAGTCAATAATTACTTATAGGTAAAGAGAGAATCTTCTTACCGAGTCGAATGAGATGTACCGTCCTTAAGAAATGCTTACGGAGTGGAAAGCGCCATTGCCTGGAATAAAGAGTTAGGCTATCTATGGTATAGAGTTCAGTTTTGGAAGGGCGTCAGAATGTCCCCCTTTTGGAAACCTTCGGGGGCTTCCGGCGCCTCTAGCTCGAAATCCGCGTCTCCATCTAGTGAAAGAATTTCATTGCCTTGCCCAGAAAAAAAAGTGAAGTTTTCTCCGGTCAATCCATCCTAAATCATTGGTCCTTGGTGTGGTTGTTCCTTCTTCTCGTTCTGGGTTCTCGAGGATTCTTAGGGAACACGTGGGACTTATGCCTTTCTTTTCGGATCAACAAAGGAATGGGACCCGCGTCCCAGTAGAGGAAGGGATCTTCATCCGAATTTCAGATGGTTTGATGAGCCCACTGGAAGTAAAGTATAGCAAGGATTGAAGATCAACAGGGCTTAATCAAGGAACAAGCAATCCAGTGTCTATCTTTGAAAGCCAACCCAGGCTCTCTTGTTATTCCGACAACAGATTCATCGGTCACTGGATGCGTGCTAACAGAAAAGAAGAAAGTCCGAAAGTCGCTTGATTCTCTTCTTAGGAGAATGCATCTTCCTTTCCTGATCTAATGGATTGCCCTTTTACTGCAACAGAAAGGGCTGGGGATTAGCTGAGCTCGAAGGCAGATGGGACTTTTTCCGAACTGGCTAAAAAAGAACTCACTTGCTCAATGGCTGACAAAAGCACATAAAATATCACAGGGAAGGAGACGGGAACTGAACTGGCTAATGATGTATTCATCCACTAAACTAATAGTAAGCGACTTGCTACGAGGGTAGTCCTCGTAGGGTCCCACCTAGCCTACCTTCTCTCTTTCTCTTAAGCAAGCAATTTCATGTCACCTGAACTCTGCCCTTGGGAAACTTCTCTCCCTTAAGGTAGCATTCATAGTTTTGAGTCAACAATACTTTGATTTTCTCCATCGCCTCCGAAGTTCAGGTCAAAATCAGAACTGGACATTTGAAATCAAGTAGGAAAAATAAATGCAGACTTAAACTGGACTTTTGAATCTATTAGAAAGAGAGTCTCTGAAGCCTTTGCTTTCGAACCATTGAAAGATGTTCATCCAATTTTACTTCCTTCCTTGGCTTCAAAGCTAAAAGCAGCCATTTAGATTCTATTATTCTATTTAATAAGTTACCACCTTCCAAAACTGATTCAACTCAAGCAATAACAGCCGGCTGAATTCCCTTATCCCAGGAAGAGAAGGCTTGGGGCTAACCAACCCTTCCTGACAAGGAATTTCATGACGGGCTTACCTTTTCCTAGCCTTTACCAAACGATTAGCGAAATGAAATCGAGGAATCAAGGACGATTCGATGACTCTCTCCAATAGATCTCGATTTGCGGACGAAAAGAGTCGACACCGCTTTGCACAAGAATCGGTTCTTTGTATGGATGGACAGAAGGGCTCAGCCAGACCCGGTTCAATTCATTCGTTTTTTGCGGGAATACATACCAACCAGGTTCAAGGTAAGAGAAAAGAAAGCGTAACTCTTTGCTTGTTGTCCTCTGACTCTTTGAGCCTGCCTTGTGGAGGTCTCTCGGGTGTCTACGGCGGATCCGATCAGTCTCGTGATGAAGAGAAGTCTTTTCCGATCTTCCACTAAGAAAGGTATCGTCACGACAACTAAATTTGCCCGGTAAACTGGTCGGGGCTCCCCATGGTTGAGTAATAGGGAGGGGATAATGTCTTTTCATCCGGGGGTTCATTTCATTCATTATGAACTAAAAAAAAAGTCTAAGGCTGATTAGTGAGGTCTTAAAAACTTCATACAATGATAAGCCATTCAATTTGTGCTTTCAGCAAGTAGGCGACGCGAATCTATGGTTTCTATGTTTCAATCGGGTACCAATTGCTTGGATAGATACGTTTGAAAGCCTCGAGATGACTTAAAGAAAAAATTAGTTCTAGGTTTGTCTTGTGTCTCCGTAACAAATGGTCCATTTATTGATGGGCGAACGACGGGGATTGAACCCGCGCGTGGTGGATTCACAATCCACTGCCTTGATCCACTTGGCTACATCCGCCCCTACCCCCGCACAGGTTTTAGTCTCTATCTACGATCAGATTCTTTCTGAACCCCCTATGACCGCTATCAAAGAGAAGCTTTTTCCTAGACTATAACTATAGTAGTAGCAAGTCTATTTCTTGTTTTTTGGAATTAGGGGAAGCTCTTCGAGCTTTCTTCGCATGCTTGAGCTTTCCCCTTTCTTTCTATTTATTAGTAAGGTTGTCAAAAGGTAGGTTTCTGACTTAGTGCTTGTGCTAAGGAGCTTCTTTCTCAAAGTCAACTTTCTCGCTTCTTGCTTTAGAAAGATTGCAGGGGCACGTAAGCGCCCTTCCTTCAGCCGGCTCCGCCCTATCTATGCATCTCTTTTATCAAATGGATCTTTAGGGATCTCTCTTGTTCATAGATCTTGAAACCAGATCAATAATATCCATTTCTCAATATATCTATCGATAGATAGATATAGATCTCTATCTGGATCTATCTCCATATCTCAGAAAGAACCAACACTTAAAGGGCGTAACCAACGGAAGGTTCTCACCCCCTGTCCCCGACATTGTTCTCCGACGATGCCCCCGGGCCACCATTCTCTTTCTTTCTTCAATCGTTCCGATCAGGACAAGTGGGTTGGTT